TAGGAAAATTGAAAAAAGTGAAAAAGAAGTATTTTGGAGTTCTAAAAGTTTTAACAGAAAGAACAAAATTATTTCTAAATATCATAAAAAAACCAAAAAAATGGATTATCAAAGGAATTCTTTTTTTTAAAAAAATAAAAAAAAAATTCTCAAAAGTAAATCCAATTCTATTATTTCGACTGGGAGAAATAAATAAATTAAACGAAACTAAAAAAGAAAAAGAGTCTATAACCCATAATCAGATAATTCATGAATATGAATCCTTTCGTCGAATTCGATCTACAGATTGGACAAATTATTTACTGACCGAAAAAAAAATGAAGGATCTGAGTAATAGAACAAGCACAATTAGAAATCAAATCGAAAGAATTACAAAAGAGAAAAAAAAAGTGATTCCAGGACAAAATGTTAGTCCTAATAAGACAAGTTATAATGCTAAAAGATTCGAACCACAAACAAATATTTGGCAAAGATTAAAAAGAAGAAATGCTCGATTAATCCGTAAATCACATTATTTTATAAAATTTTTCATTGAAAAGATATACATCGATATGCTTTTATCTATCCTTAATATTCCCATAATTAATATACAACTTTTTCTTGAATCAACAAAAAAAAAATTTAATAAATCCATTTATAAAACTAAAACAAATCAAGAAAGAATCAATAAAACAAATCAAAATACAATTCACTTTATTTCGACTATAAAAAAGTCACTTTATCATATTAGTAATAATAATTCACAGAATTTTTTCGACTTATCCTCCTTGTCACAAGCCTATGTATTTTACAAATTATCACAAACCCAAATTCTTAACTTGTATAAGTTAAGATCTATTCTTCAATATCGCGGAACGCCTTTTTTTCTTAAGACTTCAATAAAAGATTATTTTGGAACACAAAAAATAATTCATGCTGAATTAAGACATAAGAAACTTCCGAATTCTGGAATACATCAATGGAAAAACTGGTTAAGAAATCATTATCAATACGATTTATCTCAGATTAGATGGTCTAAATTACTAGCACAAAACGGGCGAAATAGAATCAATCAATGGCATCCAAATCACAATCAAGATTTAAACAAAGAGGATTCATATGAAAAAGACCAATTAATTCATTCCAAAAAAAAAAATGATTACGAAGTATATTCATTACTAAATCAAAAAGATAATTTTCAAAAATACTATAAATATAATCTTTTATCTTATAAATTTATTAATTTTGAAAATAAGGGAGACTCCTATATTTATGTATCGCCATTCCAAGTAAATAAGAATCAAGATAATTCTTATAATTACAACATATATAAAGACAAATTATATGATATACTATGGGATACCCCTATCAATAATTATCTAGAAAAAAATGATATTATGTATATGGAAAGAAATCCGGATAGAAAATATTTTGATTGGAAAATTATCAATTTTTGTCTTCGAAATAAAATCGATATTGAGGACTGGATCAAGATCAATACTAATAGTAATAAAAATACTAAGACCGGGACTGTTAATTTTAATTATCAAATAATTGATAAAATTGATAAAAAAGATCTTTTTTATCTTACAATTCATCAAGATCAAGAAATCAATTCACCCAATCAAAAAAAAATCTTTTTTGATTGGATGGGAATGAATGAAGAAATACTAAGTCGTCCCATATCGAATATGGAACTTTGGTTCTTCCCAGACTTTGTACTTCTTTATAATGCCTATAAAATGAAACCGTGGTTTATACCAAGCAAATTCCTTTTTTTTAATTTGAATATAAATGAAAATAAAAATATCAATAGAAAGCAAAAAGGGGTTAGACCATCAAATGAAAAAAAATATTTTGAATTAAAGAATAAAAATCAAAAAGAATCCGCAGGCCAAAGAGATCTTAGATCAAATGCACAAAACCAAGGAAATCTTGTATCTGCTCTTTCAACTCAACAAAAAGATATTGAAGAAGATTATTCGGAATCAGACATGAAAAAACGTAAAAAGAAAAAACAATACAAGAGCAATACGGAAGCAGAACTAGATTTCTTTCTGAAAAAATATTTACTTTTTCAATTGAGATGGGATGATGCTTTGAATCAAAGAATGATCAATAATATAAAAGTATATTGTCTCCTGCTTAGACTGAGAAATTCAAGAAAAATGACTATATCCTCTATTCAGAGTAAGGAAATAAATCTGGATATAATGCTAATTCAGAAGAATTTAACTCTTACGGAATTGATGAAAAGGGGGGTATTAATTATCGAGCCCCTTCGTCTATCTGTAAAAAATGACGGACAGTTTATTATGTATCAAACTATAGGTGTTTCATTAGTTCATAATAGTAGGCATCAAACTAATCAAAGATACCGAGAGCAAAGATATATTGATAAGAAGTATTTTGATGAATCCATTCCAAGGGATCATCAAAAGATAACTGGAAATAGAGAAAAAAATCATTATGATTTGCTTGTTCCTGAAAATATTTTATCGTCTAGACGTCGTAGAGAATT